ATTCAATCTTCAAATCGGATAATGACAGAAAAAAAAAATAAGAATCTAACTGCTAGGGCAATCACAATCCGGAATCAAATAGAAAGAATGACAAAAGATAAAAAAAAAAACACAAGAATATATATTAGTGCTAACAAAAGAATTTATAAAGATAAAAGATTGGAATTTTCAAATTTTATTTTTGAAAGAATATACATAAATCCTGTTTTGTCTTTCATTAATCTTTTCAAACTCATTAGACAACCCTTTCTCGACTCAACAAACAAATTTATCAATAAATTCATAAATATTCATGAAGCAGATGAAGAAAGAATTAATAAAAAAAACGAAAATCTAATTCACTTTATTTCAATTATTTCAACTATACAAAAGTCAATTAATACTATTAGGAATCAAATAAATTCACAAAAATGTTGCCACTTATTCTACTTGTCACAAGCATATGTATTTTACAACTTATCACAAACTCAAGGTATTAATTTGGATAAATTAAGATATGTTTTTAAATATCACGATTACGGAATTCCTTTTAAGGATTCCTTTGAAGGGATATTTCACTTGCAATTAAATCAGATAAATCAGAATAAACGCTTCAATTATGGAACAAATCACTGGAAAACCTGGGTAAAGAAATTAAAACGACACCATCAATATAATTTATCTAAGATTCGAAGATCTAGATTATTACCCAAAGGGTTGAGAAATAAAATTTCTCAATACCCTATGGTTCAAAATTGGAAAAGAGATTCATATGAAAAAGATGTATTAATCTCGTTCAAAAAACAAAATCCTGTTGAAACCTATTTCCTACAGTTCTTACAGACTAAAAACGACAATTTAAAAAAAAACTCTCGATATGATCTTTTATCATATCAATCTAGTAATTCTGAAAATCAAAAAAAGGGGGACTTATCCATTTATGGATCACCTTTTGAAACACAAGTAAATAGAAAACAAGGTAATTATTCCAATTCAAACACGCATAAATACAACTTTTTTGATATATGGGAAAGGAGTCCTATTATTAATTATATAGGAAGGAGCGATAGAAAATATTTTGATTGGAAAACTCTCCATTTTGATCTTAGACAAAAAATCGCTATTGAATACTGGATCAAGATCGATACTAAGAGTAATCAAAATATTAAGACTAACAATTATCAAATAATTGTTAAAAAAAACCTTTTTTATCTCGCGCTTCCGAAAAAACTTAAAATTAAGGCACCAAACCCCCCAAAAACCTTTTTTGATTGGACGGGAATGAATGAGGAAATACGAACGTGTCCCATCTCAATCCTAGACTTTTGGCTCTTCCCAGAATTTTTAATACTTTCTAATCTATATAAAATGAAACCTTGGGTTATACCAAGTAAAGGGCTTCTTTTACGAAGAGATCTAAATAAAAATGTTCATCGGGAAAATAAAAATATCATTGAGAACAAAAAAGTTAAATGGCTTATACCGTCTAAAAAAAAAAATCTAACAAGCAAAAGAGATATTAGATCAGATGTACAAAAACGGGTAAATCTTGAATCCGACTTTTCAACAAATCATCAAAAAGATATTGAAGAAGACTATGGAGGATCAAAAGTAACGAGGAGTAAAAAAAAAAAACAATACAAAAGCAAGGTAGAAGCAGAATTCAATTTATTGCTGAAACGTTATTTACTTTTTCAATTGAGATGGGGTGATGCTTTGAATCAACGAATGATCAATAATATCAAAATCTATTGTCTACTGCTTAGACTGTTAAATCCAAGAAAAATTGTTATATCCTCGGTTCAGCGAAGAGAAATGACCTTGGATATACTGTTAATTCAGAATAATTTAAGTGTTGTAGAATTGATCAAAAAAGGGATATTAGTTATCGAACCCGCCCGTTTGTCTGTAAAAAACGATAGACGGTTTATTCTTTATCAAACTTTATGTATTTCATTGGTTCATAAGAGTAAGCACAAAACTAATCAAGGATACCCAGAACAAGCAGATATTGATAAGAATTTTTTTGATTTACTTGCTCCTGAAACCATTTTACCTCATAAATATCGTAGAGAGTTTAGAATGAAAATAAATTTCAATTCCAAAAATAGGAATAAAAATCTAGGATTTTGCATCGTGAATAACTGTAGTCAATTTTTTGACAAACATAAGCATCTTGATAAAAAGAAGAATGAATTAATTAAAGTCAAATTTTTGACTTGCTCTAATTATCAATTAGAGGATTTAGCTTGTATGAATCGCTATTGGTTTGATACAACTAATGGCAGTCGTTTCAGTATGTTAAGGATATATATGTATTCCGAGTTGAAACGTTGTTGGTAGCACCCTTTTCCTATATATATTATATCCTATCCCTATTCGATAAAGAAATTTAAGTTGTTGTATATACCACACTAAAATTACTAACATTATTCTTATTCATCAGTCAAATCCATATCCTTAAAAAAATTGGAAGAGGGAAAATCTTGTATGATCAAAAATGTATTGATTTCAATTAACTCTAAAGAAGAAAACAGAGGGTCCGTTGAATTTCAAATATTAAGTTTTACCAATAAGATACGGAGGCTTACTTCGCATTTAGAATTGCACAAAAAAGATTTTTTATCTCAGAGAGGATTACGAAAAATTTTAGGAAAACGTCAACGGCTGTTGGCTTATTTGTCACAAAAAAATAGAGTACATTATAAAGAATTAATTGGTCAATTGAATATTCGAGAGACAAAAATTGGTTAATTGAAAAATTCATGTTGTTTTAAGTGTTATTCTTTTTTATTCTTTAATTCGAATTTTTTATTTTTATTAATTTCTTTTGACTTTCAGCAATTCATGGAAGAATGAATAAATAAAAAACTTATGACTGGGCCAGATACAAGAAAAGACTTTATGATAGTAAATATGGGTCCTCACCACCCATCAATGCATGGTGTTCTTCGACTCATCGTTACTCTAGATGGCGAAAATGTTGTTGACTGTGAACCAATATTGGGTTATTTACATAGAGGGATGGAGAAAATTGCGGAAAATCGAACAATTTTACAATATTTACCTTATGTAACTCGCTGGGATTATTTAGCGACTATGTTCACAGAAGCAATAACAGTAAATGGTCCTGAACAGTTAGGAAATATTCAAGTACCTAAAAGAGCTAGTTATATCCGAGTCATTATGTTGGAGTTGAGTCGTCTAGCTTCACATTTGTTATGGCTCGGGCCTTTTATGGCAGATATTGGCGCACAAACCCCTTTCTTCTATATTTTTCGAGAAAGAGAATTGATTTATGATCTATTCGAGGCTGCTACAGGTATGCGAATGATGCATAATTATTTTCGTATCGGAGGAGTAGCTGCTGATTTACCTTATGGCTGGATAGATAAATGTTTGGATTTTTGTGAGTTTTTTTTAACAGGGGTTAATGAGTATAAAAGACTTATTACGCGTAATCCCATTTTTTTAGAACGAGTTGAGGATGTAGGTATTATTGGTGGAAAAGAAGCATTAAATTGGGGTTTATCAGGACCAATGTTACGGGCTTCCGGAATCCAATGGGATCTTCGTAAAGTTGATCGTTATGAATGTTACGACGAATTGGATTGGGAAGTTCAATGGCAAAAAGAAGGGGATTCATTAGCTCGTTATTTAGTACGAATCGGTGAAATGACAGAATCCCTAAAAATTATACAACAGGTTCTGGAAGGACTTCCTGGGGGACCCTATGAGAATTTAGAAATCCGACGTTTTGATAGAGTAAAAGATACCGACTGGAATGATTTTGAATATCGATTTATTAGTAAAAAACCTTCTCCAACCTTTGAATTGTCGAAACAAGAACTTTATGTGAGAGTCGAAGCCCCAAAGGGCGAATTGGGAATTTTTCTAATAGGAGATCAGAGTCTTTTTCCTTGGAGATGGAAAATACGCCCGCCGGGTTTTATCAATTTGCAAATCCTTCCTCAGTTAGTTAAAAGAATGAAATTGGCTGATATTATGACGATACTAGGGAGCATAGATATCATTATGGGAGAAATTGATCGTTAAAATGATAATGGATACAACAGAAATACAAGCTATCAACTCTTTTTATAGATTTAACTTCTTACTCAATTTTAAAGGGGTATATAGAATCATATGGACGCTTGTCCCTATTTTTACTCTTGTATTAGGAATCATAATAGGTGTACTCATAATTGTTTGGTTAGAAAGAGAAATATCCGCAGGTATACAACAACGTATTGGACCTGAATACGCGGGCCCCTTAGGAATTCTTCAAGCTCTAGCAGATGGTACAAAATTGCTTTTCAAAGAGAACCTTCTTCCATCTAGAGGGGATACTCGCTTATTCAGTATCGGACCATCCATCGCAGTTGTAGCAGTTTTACTAAGTTATTCAGTAATTCCTTTTGGCTATCACCTTATTCTAGCCGATCTTAGTATTGGTGTTTTTCTATGGATCGCTATTTCAAGCATTGCTCCCATTGGACTTCTTATGTCGGGATATGGATCAAATAATAAATATTCCTTTTTGGGTGGTCTACGAGCCGCTGCTCAATCAATTAGTTATGAAATACCATTAACTTTATGTGTACTATCAATATCTCTACGTGCGATTCGGTGAAATAAAGGATTTCAACTACCCTTTACTTTTGAATTCTAATAAGAAAATCAAGTTAACAAGTTAAATAGGTTGATTGTATATTTTTTTCTTTGATTATTCGAGTTGATGAATAAAAGTTAATAGTTATATGGGTGAAATAAAACGGCTTTTAATTTTGCAGTAAAAGATTGATTCTCATTTCCTATGTACAAGGATTAAGTAAAAGGAAACATAAATAGTATAAATAGTAGGGACTGTTTACCCCAAGACCTTACCCCAAGATTGGTTGTTTATTTATCGCTTCTTGAAGCGGGTTTAAAAGATAGATTTTTTTATCTATTAGTCTAGGTATATTAAAAAATAAAAAAATAAATTCAGGTTGAACAAAATTGAGTGGATGGTTAGGAAGACTAAGATACACAAAGAATTAGTAATGAAGATTCTCTAAGTTATCTGCGAGAACGTTTGTATACATAAAAGGAATTTGAATTGGGACTTTTAGTTGGTAGAAATGATCAAGAAGTACTACCCACGATTCCGATTCAGAGTATGCTCCTATCTGTCGATAAAAAAAATAACTATTACGAACGAAGTAATCTTTTACTTTTTGTAAAATCCCTTAATATACGAGAAAAAGATAAGATCAATTCCGAAGCATTTTTTAATTAATATTAAACAATAAAAAAAATATAGCAAACAGAATTCCGCCGATTTAATTCGGGACCTTGGGATAAGTTTTAACTCTATCCTACAAAATATAAAAATCAATAATAATGAAATGTCCTTATATTTAGCTGTGATCTTTGAGTAGCCGTATGAGGTGAAAATCTCATGTACGGTTTTGGAATAGCGATGAAAACGGTGGAATTCTGATCGACTATAATTATCTAACAGTTCAAGTACAGTTGATATAGTTGAAGCGCAGTCAAAATATGGTTTTTGGGGGTGGAATCTGTGGCGTCAACCTATAGGATTTATCATTTTTTTGATTTCTGCTCTAGCCGAGTGTGAGAGATTACCTTTTGATTTACCAGAAGCGGAAGAAGAGTTAGTAGCCGGTTATCAAACCGAATATTCCGGCATCAAATTTGGTTTATTTTACCTTGCTTCTTATCTGAATCTACTAGTTTCTTCATTATTTGTAACAATTATTTACTTTGGGGGTTGGAATCTTTCGATTCCCTATCTATTTGTTCCTGACATTTTTTTCATAAATAAACCGGGGAAAGTCTTTGGAACAATAATCAGTATCTTTATTACATTAGGTAAAACTTACTTGTTCTTGTTCATTTCTATTGTCACAAGATGGACTTTACCAAGGCTCAGAATGGACCAACTATTAAATCTTGGTTGGAAATTTCTTTTACCTATTTCTCTAGGTAATTTGTTATTAACAACCTCGTTTCACCTTCTTTCGCTCTAAGGTATTAGAGTAATTTCTATTCACAACTTCTCTCAAACAAGAGAAAGAAACACGTATTTTTAATTTATACATATTCACGATATGTTCCCTATGTTAACTGAGTTAATTAATTATGGTCAACAAACAATACGAGCGGCTCGGTACCTAGGTCAAGGTTTCACAATTACTCTGTCTCATGTGAATCGTTTACCGATAACTATTCAATACCCTTATGAAAAATCGATCACATCGGAACGTTTCCGGGGCCGCATCCATTTTGAATTTGATAAATGCATCGCTTGTGAAGTATGTGTTCGTGTATGTCCTATCGATCTACCCGTTGTAGATTGGAAATTGGAAAGTAATATTCGAAAGAAACGGTTGTTTAATTACAGTATTGATTTTGGAATCTGCATATTTTGTGGGAATTGTATCGAGTATTGTCCGACAAATTGTTTATCAATGACTGAAGAATATGAACTTTCGACTTATGATCGTCATGAATTGAATCATAATCAAATTGCTTTAGGTCGGTTACCGACATCAGTAATTGACGATTACACAATTCGAACAATTTCGAATTCACCTCAAATAAAAAATGTATAAACCCCCTGAAAAATAAGGTTTTGTTTGATCAATCAAGATATTGGCTAAAATCTTCATTTAAAATGATTTTAAAATTCCTTTTTTTGGTCTAATTATCTAATTACAATGCCCCAAGAACACTATCTACATCAAGCCACACCCATTCAACTTTTGTTTAGTTTTAATTAATTTAATATTAATTAAGAAGTATCATAAACATAAAATAAGAAGTATCATAAACATAAAATAAGTGGAGTCTCTTCTTTTTTCTTTTTCCTGGTCAGGTCAATAAAATCATGAAATACTTTTATTTCTATCTTTTTAAATTAAATGGATTTACCTGAATCAATACCAGATTTTATTTTAGTCTTTCTGGGATCAAGTCTGATCTTAGGGGGTTTAGGGGTCGTATTACTCCCCAATCCAATTTTTTCTGCTTTTTCGTTGGGATTGGTTTTGGTTTGTATATCCTTAGTCTATATTTTATTGAGTTCTTACTTTGTAGCTGCTGCGCAGTTACTGATTTACGTAGGGGCTATAAATATTTTAATCATTTTTGCTGTGATGTTCATGAATGGTTCAGAATATTCCAACTATTTTAATTCTTGGACAGTTGGGGATGGAATTACTTTGATGGTTTCTACAAGTCTTTTTATTTCGCTAATTACTACTATTCCAGATACGTCATGGTACGGAATTTTTTGGCCTACAAGATCAAACCAGATTGTGGAGCAAGATTTGATAATTAATAGTCAACAAATTGGAATTCATTTATCAAGAGATTTTTTTCTTCCATTTGAACTTATTTCAATAATTCTTTTAGTTGCTTTAATAGGTGCAATTGCTGTAGCTCGTAAATAATAATAATAAAATCATCAATGAAAAAATTTAATATGTGTTATATGTCATTCAATTGAATCGGTTGAATTCTTATTTCGATTAAAAATCATGAGATTTCGAAGGAGTTGTTTAATAATGCTAGAACATGTACTTGTTTTGAGTGCCTATTTATTTTGTATAGGCATCTATGGATTGATCACAAGTCGAAATATGGTTAGGGCCCTTATGTGTCTTGAACTTATACTGAATGCAGTTAATATGAATTTTGTAACATTTTCTAATTTTTTTGATAATCGTCAATTAAAGGGAGAAATCTTATCAATTTTTGTTATAGCTATTGCAGCCGCTGAAGCAGCTATTGGACCGGCTATTGTTTCAGCAATTTATCGTAATCGAAAATCAACTCGTATTAATGAATCCAATTTATTGAGTAAGTAATATTTATTATAGAAATTTAAATATTAATAAATAAAGAAATGAGAATTCGTATAGTTGCTACATTAAGGTATGATCCTGGTTAAAAAAATAGACTAAATCAAAGTATTTTGGCCTTGTCTACTAAAGCAATCCAGAAATAGACTGATTAGAAAAATTCTGATAACTTGTTGATTCGTCTGGTATCTAAATATATGGTTTGTTTCTAAGATTACCAGATTGAAATCTTATAACGTTCAAAAATGCATAGATCCAATGTCACATTCAGTAAAGATTTATGATACATGTATAGGATGTACTCAATGTGTCCGAGCTTGCCCAACTGATGTATTAGAAATGATACCTTGGGACGGATGTAAAGCAAAACAAATTGCTTCCGCTCCAAGGACAGAAGACTGCGTTGGTTGTAAAAGATGCGAATCTGCCTGTCCAACAGATTTTTTGAGTGTTCGGGTTTATTTATGGCATGAAACAACTCGCAGTATGGGGCTAACTTATTAATACGCTCTAGAAAACTAGACTTGAACCCATAACCCATTTTATTTTATTATTTTTTTACCGACAAAATTTGTGCTCATAAGAATATTATGAGCACGGGTTTTTCTGGTCCAAGTATATCTTGTCTTTACCACGAATTTTTTTCCTTGGTTAACGCTAATTGTAGTTTTTCCAATATCTGCGGGTTCCTTAATTTTCTTTTTTCCACATAGGGGAAATAGGATCATTCGTTGGTATACTATTTGTATATGCGTCTTAGAATTACTTTTAATAGCCTATACATTTTGTTATCATTTCCAACCAGATGATCCATTAATACAATTAGTGGAGGATTCTAAATGGGTCAGTTTTTTTGATTTCCATTGGAGATTAGGAATAGATGGACTTTCTATAGGACCCATTTTACTAACAGGATTCATCACCACTTTAGCTACTTTATCGGCTTGGCCGGTTACTAGAGATTCTCGATTATTTAATTTCCTGATGTTAGCAATGTACAGCGGGCAAATAGGATCATTTTCTTCTCGAGACCTTTTACTTTTTTTCATCATGTGGGAGTTAGAGTTAATTCCCGTTTATCTACTTCTGTCTATGTGGGGAGGAAAGAAACGTCTGTATTCGGCTACAAAATTTATTTTGTACACGTCTGGAGGCTCCGTTTTTCTATTAATGGGAATTCTGTGTATCGGTTTATATGGTTCTAATGAACCAACATTAAATTTCGAAACATTGGCCAACCAGTCATATCCTGGGGCCTTAGAAATACTATTCTATATTGGTTTTTTTATTGCTTTTTCTGTCAAATCACCGATTATACCTTTACATACATGGTTACCAGATACCCATGGAGAAGCACATTATAGTACTTGTATGCTCCTAGCTGGAATCTTATTAAAAATGGGAGCATATGGGTTGATTCGTATCAATATGGAATTATTTTCTCACGCCCATTATTTATTTTCCCCTTGGTTAGTAATAGTAGGCACAATCCAAATAATCTATGCGGCTTCAACATCTCTTGGCCAACGGAATTTAAAAAAAAGAGTAGCGTATTCGTCTATATCTCATATGGGCTTTATAATTATAGGAATTGGTTCGATAAGTGATACAGGACTTAATGGAGCTCTTTTACAAATAATATCTCATGGATTTGTTGGTGCTGCACTCTTTTTCTTGTCGGGGACGGCTTACGATAGAATACGTCTTGCTTATCTTGACGAAATGGGCGCAATAGCTATTCCAATGCCAAAAGTATTCACGATGTTCAGTAGCTTTTCGATGGCTTCACTTGCATTACCGGGTATGAGTGGTTTTGTTGCTGAATTGGTAGTTTTTTTTGGAATAATTACCAGCCAAAAATATTTTTTACTGCCAAAAATGCTAATTACTTTTCTAATGGCAATTGGAATCATATTAACTCCTATTTATTCATTATCTCTGTCACGACAGATGTTCTATGGATACAAGCTTTTTAATGCTCAAAATTCTTATTTTTTTGATTCAGGACCACGAGAGTTATTTATTTCAATTTCTCTCTTTTTACCCGTCCTAAGTATTGGTATGTACCCAGATTTCATTTTTTCACTGTCGGTTGACAGGGTAGAAATTATTATATCTAATTTTTTTCTAAACGGTTTTCATAACTAAACTTAAAAATTCTACGATTTAAAAATAATTTAGAAGTTATTTTTAAGTAAAGAAAATATAAAACCACATGGATACGGTTCGTATCCATGGGGTTTTATATGTAACATACTCTGTTGTAGTCGTAAGATACATTCGTGACTTTAATTATATATTAAAGTAAAGGAACCATAACTATGCAACCCTACTCCAAATAGATTGACCCCAAAATAGCATATCCAAATTATAAGAAAGCCCATAGACGCTACAATTGCCGAATTTTCTCCTTGCAAGTTTTGATTTGTTCGAGTATGTAAATAAATCGCGAATATGATCCAAGTAATAAATGCCCACGTTTCTTTTGGGTCCCAATTCCAATACGATCCCCATGCTTCATTAGCCCATACTGCTCCCGAAAGAATACCTATGGTTAAAAATAGAAACCCTAAACTAATAACCCGATAACTCCAATAATCCAATTCTTGAATCAATTGCGATCTGTAATAATTCTTGCCGAAAAAAAAATTTTTTATTTTTAAAAGATTATTTCTTTCATCGATGTATTCAATTTTACTAAAGGTAAATGGATCGTGTAATAAAAACTGACTTTGACAAAAAAGATAGAAAATTTTTATGCTTTTTCGAAATGTAATCACTAGAAGTGCTGCTGATAATAATGATCCACATAAAAGGGATGCATAACCCAATATCATCATTGTTACGTGCATCATTAACCATTCGGATTGAAGAGCAGGTACTAATACTGAAGATTGGTGTATTTCGGTTAAAAGTCCTGACATTGAAAAGCCTTGAGTAAAAACAGCATTCGAACTCGTTATTATGCTTAATAAATTATTCTTTTTTTTGAAATATAGAATTATATGAATAAGGGAAAAACTCCATGATAGGAAGATTAGTGATTCATATAAATCACTTAGTGGAAAATGACCCGAATAAATCCAACGCGTAACTAATAATCCTGTTATACAGAAAAAACTAACTAGTAGGCCTTTTTCGGACAAATGAGATAATTGTACCACTTCATCTACAAAAAAAAAGGTTGTTAAACGAATTAGAATTACGATTGAAAGAATTGAAAAGGAAATATGTGTTAATATATGTTCTAAGGTTGAAAATATCATACAAAATCTTAAAAAATGCGTTGCTTAAATGCAACTCAAGAGTTAAATTAATTATAGAATCTTTTTAAAATTTAAAAAGAAAGGGTGACATGCCGCTACTCGGACTCGAACCGAGATGCTCTAGCACTGCTTCCTAAGAGCAGCGTGTCTACCAATTTCACCATAGCGGCTTGTGTTCAACTTATAATAGCTAATTAATAAACAATCGTCGAGAATTTAGCAGTCTATTAAGAGTAATTTTTTTAGTTTCTTTATAGGGCTTTTAACCCTGGTTAGTTTTTCGTGGGTTTTCGGCTACTCTAGAATTGTATTGTAACTAGATAATTATAATTCGAACCTAAAATCTCAAGCAAGAGTCAATCAAAGGATATAACCAAAAAACAGTTTTGTTTTACTTTTTCAATTTTAATGAATGTTTTCTCTATTTTTTTAATTTCAGGAATCAAATGGAACAAAAGAATTTATTTTAGGTTATCAATGAAGAAAAAACAGAAAAAGAAGACATCCAAACTAGATACATTGTTCTTATTAAAAGTTCTTACTAAATTTTTGATTTAATTGAGTTAATAGTAGGAAATATATCAGTAATTTATATATTAATTCCTACAAAAAAAATAAAGTTATTTGAAAGTATTTCAAACTGTTGGTTAATTTCACTTAACTAAATATCTTAAGACCCCTATCGAAAACGAAAAATTGTCGTATTTTTCTAGTAAATGTAACAAAAATGCGTTGATGGGAAAACTGAGCTTTCCCGTCTGGGAAATTAAAAAATTCACGCAAAAAAATCTTTTATTGTGTTCATTCGTTTGTCAACAACAAATACTTTTTTTGATAAAAAAAGTATTTGTATTTACTAAATTCGGTAAAAAAGGAACTAACCCCCTTTACTGAATTTAGTAAATAATCTAAAAGCAACGACTAGAAAATAAAAGATAAAAGAGTAAGCTGAGTTTCATTTTATATTTCCTATAAAATAAATAATAAAATTTCTATTATCTAGTGAGTTGCATGAATAAAGAATAAATGAGTCAATTTTTGAATGCATTCAGATAATTGCAACTTTATTATTTATTTTTTTTGTTGCACAAAAAAACTTTTTGAATTTCCAGTCAAAAGAGATTTACCTAATGAAAAAGCTTTTAAAGCGGTCCAACATCCCTTCCTTTTCCAAATATTTTTACGAATATGCTTTTTTGATGTAGAAATGCGCTTTTTTGGAACTGCCATTTAAAAAGAATTCCTTATTGTTCTAATTGGATGTGAAAGACATGTATTGTTCAAAAGAAGTTCTTCCTTCCTATTATATTCATATATTCATTCGATTTATTTGTTAATGAATATTATCTTCAAAATGGTTTTTATTAATTCATATGTTTACTTC